TTACAAATCACAAGATAATTTCATTAGTAATCAATAAGATAAAGATCATTCCGATATCTTATTGATCTTTATCTATATTTAACCACTCAAAAGTATCTTTTTTTGGTTTTATTAGCTATATTCTATACTGTATTCGTACCATTTTATTTATCCTTCCTTATGAGACACCATACAAAACAAAATAGAAGAATGATTTTAGAAAGGGATATAATGAAATTCCTTGATTGGATCTTCTCAGTGAAACGATCCATTTTCTTTTATTTAATTAATTGGATTTGATGGATTCAACTAACCCATTTTCATGAATTAAAAAGGAGAATGGTCTTATTCGAAACGCCCCGTTATCTTCAACCAATTATGTGCTTCAATATAATTACCCGGAGTAAGCGCTATAGCTTGTTTCCAATACTCAGCAGCTTGATCGGACCAAGCCTCCGCAATTTCAGAATCACCCTGTTGAATGGCCTGTTCTCCCCGGTCGGAATAGGTAAGTCAATTCCTTTCCTTAGAACCGTACTTGAGAGTTTCCTACCTCATACGGCTCAGCAATCAGTTCTTTAGACGTCCCGTGTTAATCTACCCTATCTAACTGAATTAAATTTCTGAGAAATTTATCCCATTTTATTGGGTTAACCAGAAGAAGTTAATTACATAAGTTTCAAACTCTAATTTTTATCAATAAATCAGTTTTATCTTTTCTCCCACCTTCAGAAGAATGAAACATAGGTATGGTATTTGCCCATATCGTTAGAATTTTCTGAAAGGTAACTATCTCGCTTTCATATATGAAATTCATATAGTATAGAATTTTTGAAAAAGACTTTCTTCTACTTCTATATAAGATAAGAAAAAAGACTTACTCTCTTTGGGATCTGATGCTACACCGCTGCTCAATACCTTAGTGGATCAACTCTATTACATAAGTTGATTCCTCATTTTTATCTTATATCATGAGATAAATAAGCAGTTCTTATTGTATTAACTGAGAACCTCGCTAATTGATCTTTACGGTGCTTCTTTTCTTCTATCAATTCGATCCTTTATCCATAGAAAAAGTATATAGGCCACACCCATTTCTTCATATTTGGTATTTTGTTTTCCCGTGAAATCTCTTTCTTTGCTACAGCTTATAAAAATCGTTGCTTTGGACGATGCATATGTAGAAAGCCTATTTTTTTTTTCTAGTATTTCATTTACTAGCCGATTGGATCCTTTTTCCTTCTTTCTATAGTCTATAGTGGAGATAGTCGCACGTAATGACAGATCACGGCCATATTATTAAAAGCTTGTGGTAAGAATGGATTCCGTTCTAGTGCCCGAAAATAATATTCCAAAGCCTTCGTATGTTCTCCATTACTTGTGTGTATAAGGCCTATGTTATAGAGTATATAACTTCGATCATAGGGATCAATTTCTGATCGCGTAGCTTCATAATAATTTTGTAAAGCTTCCGCGTAATTTCCTTCAGATTGAGCCGACATCCGTTACGGTCGTCATTCTATTCAAAGAATCCCCGTTTCAGAATCGTACGTGAGATTTTCTTTCATCTCATACGGCTCCTCCTTTCTGTGCATAGTATTAAAAGGAATAATTCGTGGGATCCGAAATAAATATCCTTTTATGAACTGATAGGGGCTGGTATTTTTACAAGAAATCCCTAGTCATCCTTCCTGCAAGAGGTTTTTTTCTTAACACCAATCATATAAGTGTTAGATAGAAATGGTAACTCCAACAATTTCTTTGTCCCTAACGCCCCTATTTCCAGGAATTAGTCACTTCAACGATCTTCGATGGTTATACGGGTATCCAAAATACAAACGAGATGGATGTTTGTTGTCCCAACCATTCTTCTTAGTCCCGATACCAATAAGTAAAAGGGGTAATTTATAACAAAGTTTTCGTCTTGTTGATTCCTAGGTGTAGTGCTTCTTCCCCTATGCCACCTATTAGTACTAGTAGAGTAGACTAGGATTGACCTGCAATTGCAATATAGAACCTATAGGTGTAACCTTTCGCTCAATACTAAAATCGACGATTGAAGCATCTGAGGCCGCATCAATCGAGGATACACGACAGAAGGCATTGTTCTATCTCCAAACTTCACCTTCACCAAGCGTAGGTTTATTTCCATATAATTTTTTTCTTTCTATCCTCAACCTGAAATATGTCTCTTTCTCGTAAGACTGATAGCTAAAAAAAAAAAGAAAAAAAAAAAAAAAGAATCAAATCGCACCATCTCTGTAATAGGTAAATGCCTCTTTTTCTCCTGAAGTTGTCGGAATTATTCGTAATAAGATATTGGCTACAATTGAAGAGGTCTTATCAATAAAATTTCCATTTATCCGAGATCTAGGCATAATTAGCAACCCATTCTATAATTCTTTTCATTTCCCCTCGAGAAAATGATCTCACAAACAAAGGAATTGTACAGTACGAAATAACATAAAAAGAGACTAATTCTAAAAAAAAAATATATATAGACTTTCCACTCAAATTGTGCCCTTTTGGCAGGGAGAGATAGGAAATATTTGAATTGGATTTCATCCAAATTTTGTAGTATCCCAATGAATGGAACTATTACTAATTTCATTTAACTATGTTTAAGAATCAAGGACTTTATGTTCCTACACTACGAACTCGAGAAGTTTTGATTTGATCATGATTCAAAGAGGAAGAAAAAGAATAGAATAATTATTCTATAATAAAGTCACCATCATTTTTTGTTTGTATAACGTGTATACACTATACAATCGAAATAGATAAACCTATGGAACAATTCATCCATTTGTAATAGATCTATGGGGTAGGTAATTAGAGGAGTTACCATTGAGAAATCTGGGATTGGAAAAGTCTTTTTTATTCCTATAGAACCATAATCTAAAAGTAACCATAGTATAAAAAATGGATCCTTCGGTTTATTTATTCTAAGTTAAGTCATTGGTCTTTTCCGGTATAATATAAATATAATCCAAATAAGAAAAGATCGTCGTCTTAACAAACATTAATGGATATCCCCCCTCCCCTTTTCATTAACAAGAAAAAAAAAAAGTTTTTTATTCTTTTACCTATACCTAGAATAGAAGTAAAAGAAATATTGAATATTTTGATTTGAAGATTTTAGAAGAAGTTTTACATTTCTATTAGAATTAGAATAGATTGGTTGTACCTGTACTGCAATAATATGAATTACTCGCTATTCACTCGGTTTATGATCAATAATAAGATTATGTTATGTAGGAGAGATGGCCGAGTGGTTCAAGGCGTAGCATTGGAACTGCTATGTAGGCTTTTGTTTACCGAGGGTTCGAATCCCTCTCTTTCCGCTTTCCGTTTCTGTACCTTCGCCTAATTCACCAAGGTTACCTAACACAATGTATCAAATAACAATTTATACCATTATTTCTATTCTATTCTATAAGACCCTTATTTGATAAAGATTTTCTATTCCTAATTACTGTGGTATGTAAAAAAAAAATACCGAAAAGCACGAAAAAAGAATGAGAATTTTACTGCCGATTGTTGTGATACATAAATTCGAAAAATCTGGATAAAAAAGCCCTTAGCTTAAACTTAGATTTCTATTAGATATATATATCATATCGGCGAAAAGCGGGCAAAATTGTCCAAACCTTTCCCTGTTATTTTTGTTAGGTCAAGTCTGACGAGAATAATATTCTACGACTAAGAGCTCATTTATTTTCAAACCGATCCATTTACTATCTATTATTTGATTTACTAATCCTTTATTATGGAATGAGTCAATAGTCAAATGTTTTGGCACCTCCTCGTGGGAGGATGAAGCAATATTATTTTGAATCAGAGCTTTCGATCTTTGCTTATCCTTTGTAGCAATAATATCTCGGGGTTTGCAACGATAACTTGGTATATCTACTATACGACCATTAACTAAAATATGTCTATGGTTAACTAATTGCCTGGCTCCCGGAATGGTCGAAGCCATGCCCAATCGAAAAAGGATGTTATCCAAACGCATCTCAAGTAGTTGTAGTAAAACCTGACCTGTTGATCCTTTGGCTTTTCCAGCGATATGCACATATCTAAGTAATTGTCGCTCTGTCAGACCATAATGAAAGCGCAATTTCTGTTTTTCTTCTAGACGAATACGATATTGTGATCTTTTACCAGAGCGCAATTGGGTTTTAAGATCACTTCCGGATCTAGGTCTTTTACTAGTTAGTCCTGGTAAAGCCCCCAGACGGCGTATTTTTTTGAAACGAGGTCCTCGGTAACGAGACATAAAAGCTCCTTTAATTATTTAAATTTACAGAAAAAATCTAAATGAAATTAAGACTGAACTAAAGCATAAACAAAGCACAGAAAAATCTACCAAAGTACTACAAACAAGAATGAAATGGATTGTATCAATATACAGGTTTTTTTGTATATGTTTTATTTTATATATTTATATTTTTTATTTATTTATATTTTATTTGTTATTTGATTTGTTTTTTATATTTATTTATATATATATATAATTTTATTTATATTTATATATATATAAAATAAAAATAATATAAATTAAATATAATTATAATATAAATATAATAAATATATATAATTATTATATATTATATTATAATTATATTATATATATTAAATATATTAATTTTAATATAAATTAAATTTAATATAAATTAAATTAAATAATTACGAGGCTAAGGCTACCTTTTATGTTTGTTCTGTAGAGGTCTAATTACTCTAATCTTTTATTCAGGGAAAAAGCCAGCTATCGGAGTCGAACCGATGACCATCGCATTACAAATGCGATGCTCTAACCTCTGAGCTAAGCGGGCTCATATAATATAACAGAAAACAAAAAAAATGCATTGCTAATAGTGAGGATCCTCACTATTAGCAATGCATTTTTTTTGTCTTCTTTCTTATCTCAACCATATATATATATATATATATATATATGGTTATTTATTATCTTATATATTATATTCCATACATTCCATACAGTTCCATATTATAAGCCATAACATCATGCCATAACATTATATGCTCTACTGTTATTATATAATATAGTATATATGTAACATACCGTAAATATATTATTACATAATGTAATATATTAATATTATATTATCATATTGTAATTATATAGTACATAATAGTATATAGTTGTATAATCATTCATTAACATTAAAAATTTATTAACATTAATCATTAAGATTAATTAACATTATTAATTAATAATGTTAAATTGAATGTAATATGAATTTATGAATTTACTAATCAAATTTGGATTTGATTAGAATTAGAAAAATACAAAAAAATCCAATTAGAACAGTTCAGTTATACCGTATTCTATTAATTAGATTATTATTATTAGCGCTATAGCAGATCAGATCGGTTCTAAGAAAAAAAGCTAAGGATGCAATCAAGATCATAATGAGAGATTCCTCAGGTTTCATTCGTAAACCAAGGAAATAGCACGAAAAAAGAGAAGAATGAATATCGACCGTTCCAGTATTCCAAATCCCACTGGAAAAATGAAGTAGAAAGAGACATAGATATATGAGATATATCTTATCCATATTGAATTGCAGATACATCAATGATAGAATCCATTTTGATTGGATAGATATGGGTCATCTGATAAAGATTAAAACGAGAGAGAATAGAATAGGTAAAAAAAAAAAAAAAAAAAATAGCAGTAAAGACTTTTTCGCTATAGAAATCAGTATCTAATTAATTCGACGTTTCTAAAAAAAAAATAGTGGAGGAGATCACAATAGAATTTCGGTCTCAACTCAAAAGGGGATATGGCGAAATTGGTAGACGCTACGGACTTGATTGCATTGAGCCTTGGTATGGAAACCTACTAAGTGGTAACTTCCAAACTCAGAGAAACCCTGGAATAAAAAATGGGCAATCCTGAGCCAAATCCTTGTTTTGAGAAAAAGGATAGGTGCAGAGACTCAATGGAAGCTGTTCTAACGAATGGAGTTGATTGCATTGCGTTGGTAGCTGGAATTTGTCTTTCTATCTAATTTACAGAAAGGATAACCCCATATACCTAATACGCATGTATATATACTGACATATCAAACGATTAATCACGACCCGAACCCATAATATTTATTTATATAATATAAATAAATAGTTTTATGAAAAATTTAAGAGTTATTGTGAATCCATTCCAAATTGAAGTAAGAGTTGAATATTCAGTGATCAAATCATTCACTCCAGAGTCTGATTGATCTTTTGAAAAAAAAAAAAAAATGATCAATCGGACGAGAATAAAGAGAGAGTCCCATTCTACATGTCAATACCGACAACAATGAAATTTATAGTAAGAGGAAAATCCGTCGACTTTAGAAATCGTGAGGGTTCAAGTCCCTCTATCCCCAATAAAAACCCATTTGACTTCCTAAGTCTAAGTATTTTTCCTCTTTTCCATTGGTAGCTCAAAATTCACTATGTTTTCCATTTACTCTATTCTTTCACAAAAAGATCCGAGCATTTTTAGCCCAAGTTTTTGGGCAATACACGTATAAATGAAGATATATGTATGTACAAAGACTCTCGAGTATTGAATTATTCACGCAATCTACATTGTTAGGTTATCCTTACACTTATAAAATAAATATCAAAAAGTCTTCCTTTTTTTAAGACCCCAAAATTTCCAGGGTAAGGTCAAACTTTTTTTGTCCTTTTTATGGACATAAACACAAGCCCTCTAATCTAATAAGATAAAGTGATGGATGGAAAACGGTCGGGATAGCTCAGTTGGTAGAGCAGAGGACTGAAAATCCTCGTGTCACCAGTTCAAATCTGGTTCCTGACATATGATTAATTATCGGAAAAATACTCATAGAAATTCATCGAGACAGGTCGGGATACATATTCATTACGTTAATAGTCTAGAGCATGATACATACTTATTCATCTAGGTCTATAGCTATAGACCATATCATTTTAAGATGAGTAAAATCCAAAATAGATGTATGGTAAAAATTTTGGATTATGCTCCCCTTTTTGTGTTTATATTATGACCTCTTTTATTCAAAAAGATTTTTTAGTTTTTAATTTTTATGTATTTTCTATTATTTCTTATTATTCTTATTCTATTTATATTTCTTATTATAATATAATAATTCTAATTCATAATATAAATAAAATATAAATATAAAATATAATTATATTATATAAATATAAATAAAAAAAAAAAAAAAAATAAATAAAAGTATTAAAAATTCAACCCCCCCCCCCCCAAAAAAAAAACTCTAGTCTATAAGGGTTGAAGGAGAAAAATAGACAAGATGCATTTCATATATACAGTACAAAATTAATCCGATCTTTTTTGATTGTTGAATTTCGAATTTTCCTTCATATTCTTCACTCTGACTTATCTTACTTTCTGGGATTTATCTACGTGATATGCGCGGTACAAAGTTCATGGTACAGAACCCTTTTGATTCATTCTATTGTCTCTGCTTATCAAAAATGAATATCTTAAAAATGGGGTTGGTG